TTGATTCCTTCAGACGTGTCAATGGGACAAATACGCCCATAGTGACTAGGGTGGATATCTCGTATCCGAAAATTAGCAGTTCGCCCGGTTAATCCGCCAGGGCCCAAATAACTCAATTTTCTCCCATGAACGATTTGTGTCAATGGATTAGTTCGATCCAAAACTTGAGATAATGGGTGTAATCCGAAAAAGGATTCATAAGTAGTTGTTAACGGAGTTGAAGTTACCAAATTCTGAGGAGTAGGTATCAATTTATGCCTAATTGCTCCGGATATAGTTCCCTTAACTACATTTTCTAAACGAGCTAGAGCCAACCCGAGCTGGTCTTGTAAAAGATCCGCTACAGAGCGAATCCGTTTATTTTTCAAATGATTCATATCATCAAGTGTACCCATTCCAAATTTCATCCCAATCAAATGATCGGCAGCTGCTAATATATCTCGTGGTAACAAAAATATATTGTTCTGAGGTATATTAAGATTCAGTCTCCAATTAATATTTCGGCGACCAATCCTTCCTAATTCACACCTTTGGTGAAAGAATTTTTTTTGTAATTCCTTACATAAGGATTCAGAAAATATTGGATCCCCACCTACACAAGAAAATTGTTGATAAAACTCCAAAATAGCATTTTCTTTTGACCCAATTTTTTTTTTCTCCTTATCGGTCAAGAAAGATAAGAAAATTTCCGGGTAGCAAACATTCTCTAGAATTTCTCTTAGATTCGAACCCATAGCTGATAATAGAACTAGAATAGATATTTTCTGTTTCCTACTCACACGAGCCCATATTCTTGCTTTTTTATCAATCTCTAATTCTAACCTGCCTCCCCAATCTGATATTATGGTGCCGGTATAGACCGAAATCCCGTTATGATCCAATTCTGACTGGTAATAGATACCAGGACTTTGCAATATTTGATTGATCACAATTCTGTATATTCCGTTTACTATAGAAGTTCCAAGGGAATTCATTAAAGGAATGTTTCCAATAAAAATTCTTTGTTCTTGCATATTCCTACTGGTTTTCCAAATTAATCCCGCGGATACATATAATTCAGAAGAATATGTAAGTGATTCATAGACAGCATCTCGTTCTTTTATCAGAGGTTCTACCAATTGATATGTTTCCACAAATAATTGAAATTCAATTTCGTGATCTATATCTTCAATTTTTGGAAATTTAGAAAGTTCTTCTATTAAACCCTGATCAATAAACCGATAAAACCCTTCAAATTGTATCTGATTAAATCCGGGTATTGTAGATGTTCCCTCTTTTCCATCCCCGAGCATCTTTTTTGAATTTCCCATTTATCCGTTTATTGAAAAAATCCCATCCCATCTCTCATTCTTCACCGAATCATATCCATAGAATTCGATCTAGCAATAATGGAATTTCTATTCTGTTTACTGAATCACATGAAATTTTATCCAACTCCAAGATATATGGAATGTATGAAATACGTATGAACGGAGACTCGATTCAATTGGCATTTTTTATAAGAAAGAGATCAAAATGGAACAGAATTGAAAATACCACTGGAACTTATGGAGTTTTGTAAAGACTAGAAAAAAAATAATTTCATTTTCACCTATGATATTACATATTCCAATTCGATTGCATACCATTAAAAAATAAATGTATTCATGATTGGATCCGTTCGAGCAGATAAACATATAATAAATAGAAAACTTTTTTTTTAACCACTTTACTTTTTCATGTATTTGTATTTCATTGTTCAAAAAAATATTTGCAGAAAAGAGATTGATTTTTACCTATTTTGAATAGAATAGTTAGAATATCATTGAATTTAAGTAGGTAAGAAAACTTGTGTTTTTTTATTTATTAAATTTTTTTTTCTTATTAAAATTAAAATAAAAAAGAATGCACAGATATATATGTCTCTTTTTCTTCTTTGAGTGTGTTACAGTTCTATTTGGGACAGCACATGCTGTGCTCTATCAAAAATGAAATTTTCTCTTCAATATATTTAATGAAAAATTGAAATATAAAAATTTATTGAGAATTACTCCTCAAAAGCATCCCTCGAGAGATAAAATACCCCATTATGGAGCTATAGCTCTATAACACAACGGAACGTATGTTCTGATTCTGGGGTTTACATATACTCATCATTACTGTTATAATTGAAATTGAAGAAGATTTCGTTTTAATTGAAAAAACTCAATAATAGATTAGTTAGAAATCCATTTCTAATGATTTTATTTCTATTATTAGAAATAAAAAAATGTAGATTTTAATTTTCATTAAAAAATGATCATGAATTTACAGTCAATAGTTAATGGTTCTGGTTTGTACTGGATTCTATATTTTGTGACTGAAAATCTATATATTTTTTTTCGGAGTTGAAAAAAAAAAAAAGAGAAAATTGGGATCTAGTTTCTATCGTTTTGGCGGCATGGCCGAGTGGTAAGGCGGGGGACTGCAAATCCTTTTTCCCCAGTTCAAATCCGGGTGCCGCCTCAACAACAGACTTGAAATCTCCTATTATAACAAACGTAGGAAAAGACTCTTAATACTTTCTTTTCGTGATTCTAAGCCCCTGGCTCTCGAGGTTCTATTCTCTAATCTAAAGTTTTGCCTATCAGACTAAAAGCAGTGGAGGGAAATCCGTAAATCTTTACTTGCCACTACTAATTTAGTTACCCTTACTGAGTCTTCAATTAGATTGGGTAGCCAGAGAGGGAATTAAATTAATAGTTTTGGAAAGGACCTACGATACTTGGATACAGACTCATGAAAGTCTCGGAATGCTCAGACATTCAATCAATATCAATATTAGATTAGATGAAGAATTGCCTTTCATTTTACTTCCAAAAATAAAAAACGATAAAAGAAAGAAAAAGTCTTATTTTTTCTACATATGAGTCAGATTCCTTGGATAATTCGAAAAGTGTCCGTTTGCGTGTGTTTACATCTTGTCGATTCTACTAGAAATTCTATAATAAGAATAACTCATTATAAGATAAGTGGATTTTTTGGAGTAGTTCATCAATGGTGACCAAATACCTCTCCCTTTTTTTGACTCTGCACCAGTGATTTCACTATTATTAGTGAACAATAATGGAATAGTTTCTTCATATTCATAGAAATAGGGGACATAATTCACATGGATATCGTAAGTCTCGCATGGGCTGCTTTAATGGTAGTTTTTACATTTTCCCTCTCTCTCGTAGTGTGGGGAAGAAGTGGACTCTAGAAGTACTCTTAATTGCGGTAATAATCAAACTCTATCAACCTGTATCAATTGTTTTAGTTTTCTAGACCGTTCGGCAATTTTTTTTAATATTTTTTTTTAGAAAGTGGATTTATGTTTTGTTTTATTGACTCATTTGCTATTTTTATATCAGGGTTTACACGGTTAACCTTTCATGGGGTAACCCCCTTTCGAAATCTTAATAAGTTTCCATCGAATTGGGATTATCTGTATTAAATGGATCAAACAAACAAATGAAATTGAGAAGTATGTACATACATTTCATATTCTATTTCTTTTATATTGACGTTTATAAAGAAAAAGAGAGATATAGGTGGATTCCTTTATATTAAGATATTTCACTTGTATCTTTATACATTACAATAACCATAATGGCTAGTATGGTAGAAAGAGATCTCTTTCTACCATACTAGCGGGCCCCTTAGGATACTACTACTGAGTCTAATGCATTCCTTTCATTTAAGACGAGAAATTGAAATCCTTTTTTTTTCATTGATAGTAAAATTGTATTCAAATTAATCATTTTGACTAACCGTTTTTACGTAAATTATAAGCAAAAAAGCAGTAGGAATGAGAATGAAGAGTGCAGTAGCAATAAATGCAAGAATATTGACTTCCATAATTTAATCGTTTATTATTATTTTTTTCTTTGGAATATCTCGGGATTTAATCCCATAGAGATGAGAAATCTTTCGCTTGTAAACTCCCTCAGATGAATTAGATTTCGATGATATCGAATGAAAGAAATATCATGAATAACAATATCGGAGCTATAAAATCGATTCATCGTCAAGAATTTAATAGTATAACATAGGAAGATCTTTTATCCACACCCAATACATAATGAGATTTCTGATCCAATCAAAAAAAATTTCTTTATGATTCTTTTTCCCCGCTTTATTTTATACAACTTAGTATTTTACTTTCCTTGTACAATCATCTGATGAAGTATCATAAAAAAACCTTTTCTACTTCAACTCTTTACAAAAATAGTTTCTAAAGAACCTTAAGAAATCAAATAGAGAAAACAAGTACGAAGTTCAATTTGAAATTGTCAAAAATTGTTAAGGGTCTATCATCTTTTTGGAAAACAAAGAAAGGGAACGCGACAAAGACGAGTCTCAGTAAAAAAACTCAAATATTCCAAAAAATTAACTATTTAAATTCAATTTTCTTACGAGTTTTTTCTTCGACATCGACTCTAATCTTTAAAAAGAGCATATTAGGGAAGACTCATTTTATCTTTATTTTTTGAATATCCTCTTTCCTTGGTTGGATTCGAACCATTTTCAATTCCTTGACTTCATAGAAAGAAAAGTATATATATAGGTACTCTTGGCAAATGTATTATACGCTATCCTATTCCATTTTCCTACACGAATTAATGGGAGATCAGTTGACAAAAAGCGGAAACCCCGTACAGTATCTCTTTCTTGAAGTGTTGAATGCTCTCAATAATTATAATTAATTTACATATGTCTCTTTACCATCAATTGGTGATGGAAATACCCCTTTCTTTTACTTGCTGAAAAAAGAAAAATAAAACAAAAAGATAAATGAAACCATTTTGATTCCCTTTCCCAGAATCAAAAAGGGGAGTTGATGTCTTTTTTTTTATTGAATCCGCCGGGACTGACGGGGCTCGAACCCGCAGCTTCCGCCTTGACAGGGCGGTGCTCTAACCAATTGAACTACAATCCCATGGAAATCACGTGGGTAGCTTACATATTCCTTCTTATGATTTCATTTTAATCATTTCAATTTTAGATTCAAATTATTGTTTTGTAACAAAGAAAGTCACAAGTGATATATTGATATCTATATGGATATCACTTTAAGTGAGAGCAAGACGGATTACTGGTAATCTAATCCTTGCATTATTATCAAATCAATTGATAATCTATTTTTTATAGAAAAAAAATAGATTATTTTCTCCACTCTGTTCATTAAAGTTTATATTTAAAGGATCCATACCGGGATCCTTAGCAAGATCAAGATCGGCATTTTTTATGGAAACAAAAAAGTAACTAGACACAAGAAATAAAGAAAAAAGTAAAGTCGAAATATACCCCGAAATTTTACTTTTTTCTTACCCTTCTCTGTCATTTATGCAAACTAAAAAGGGTTATGTAGACAGCGAATTATTGGGCCGAGCTGGATTTGAACCAGCGTAGACATATTGCCAACGAATTTACAGTCCGTCCCCATTAACCGCTCGGGCATCGACCCAGGAAGAATCTATTCTAACTTTATGGATAATCCATGATCAACTTCCTTTCGTAGTACCCTACCCCCAGGGGAAGTCGAATCCCCGCTGCCTCCTTGAAAGAGAGATGTCCTGAACCACTAGACGATGGGGGCATACTTGCTTAACCGCCATCATACTATGATCATAGTATGATCAGTTTTTTAAAATTGTCAATATAATCAAATGGTATGACTAGCTTATAAGGTTTTTTCATTTTTCTATCGAATTCTATATCATTTTTTTATTTTACATTTGTATTCATATTCTAATCAAAATTCTATAAAAAAATCGATATATTTTCTTGTTATATTTGAAGTGGAAATATGACATAAAAAAAATCTCAAAATCGTCTAGTATAGAATCTTTTCAAGAAGTGATTGGTCTGACATAAAAAAGAAGGTTAAGTTTCGTTTTTTTTTTACTTTCCTTCATAGATTGCCTCATCTCATTGTTTTGTTAAGAAATAGTAGTATCCCTATCTAACACTAATCCAAGAAAGTCAGACAGAATCCATTTGTTAAATTAGGGAAGAAAGGTGGATGGATAAGTTAAGTTATCTAAATTTGCTTTTTTTTTTAGCAAATTATTGTTCAGAGGATAATCCGTATCTCTTCATCACATGTCAAGAGAAAATATCTTGGGTCTATGTCAAATTGCTGAGTACATGTATAAATCAAATGAATTTCGTTCTATTTCGGTGTGGTAGGCAATTTCAAGTAAAATAATTCATTGCATGGATATTTATCAAATCCAATATTAAAAAAGCAAAAAATACCCCGTTAAGTAAATTTGACGTAAATTCAAATTCTCATTTCTAGTTCGGAAATGGGCTACTAACCACTATGCGTATATTGTATATATATTTAATATATATATATATATATAGATTTGATTTACCTATCGACTCAGTCAGGAATTAAACCAAGACGGCCCCTTTAACTCAGTGGTAGAGTAACGCCATGGTAAGGCGTAAGTCATCGGTTCAAATCCGATAAGGGGCTTTTACCTTCTTTATTTTCTAATAGTAAAAATTTCATTCGAAAGTGTCTAATTTCATTCTAATTAATTTCATTCTAATAATAACTAATAATAAAGTTAGCGAGTGATTTATAAAATAAAATTGAACATTTTTATATTAGAATACAATGAATAATGATAAGTCGTCTTTTGAATCGCCAAATATATATTCTTTTTTTTTTTCATTTTTCGATAGATTAGAAATCGACAAATCAAAAAGAAAAAGTAAGTGGACCTAACCCATCGAATCATGACTATATCCACTATTCTGATATTCAAATTCGATAGAGATAAAATTGAAACAGTAGATTTTTTTTATTTCATATTTTTGTATTAGGAAATCCGTCGATATCTCTTATTGAATCTTCTTGTTTCTATATATTTCATAGGAAATATATTGCGTTCCTGTCTAGAGAAAGAAAGTCTTATTCCAAATTAATACCTAAAGGGCATTTCAATATCTTTTTTTGATTCGAGAACATAACAAGATCCTAAATTCTATTTGTATAAGAATAGAATTGTATTAAAAATAAAAAAATTCGAATCATAATCATGGCTTCAGATATCAATCAAATATTTCCATATTGATGCATATGAGATGACAATGTAATGTGATCGAAGGTGTATGTGAGAAAGAAACTCTCATTTACAGTTTCCTATTATTTTATTTAAATATTGTATTGAATTGAATATAAATAAGAAATTTGCCCTTTTTTTTACAGATACATAAGGGCATGTACATATAGATATCAAAGAAAATAGAAAAAAAAATATTCAAAGTTCCCTTTTTGCTTCAACCCGTCAACTAAAAAAAGGTATAAAAGGAAAATAACAATAGTTGATACTGTTGATACTATAGTATTTAATACACAAGTATTTAATACCCACAAAAAAGAAAAAAAGATTGCTTTATCTGAGTAATGAATCATCCGACAATTCATGATTTAGATTCAACTACTTATTAATAAACTAATAGCAAGGAAGAAACAAATTGAGT